GAAATTATATTTCCCACGTTTATGGTGGGGCTGGTTAGGGCGTGGAGCCAGTATATTAGACAATGATGCTAGATACAAAGAACGTCAGTATAGAACAAAACGTCGCAAACGTTTTATATCTAAACGTAAAAAACGATTTAACAAATTTATTCGAACAATAAAAAATTGGTTTTAATAAATAAAAATTTAATAAAAAACTATAAAAAGAAAAATTATTAAATTTATTTCGTTAGTAAGATAATTTTTAAAATTATATGTCTTACTAACGAAATAAATTTAAAGATCTAGGTATTATAATGATGAACCTAAACCAGAATAAGCTCCATAGAAGAATAAACTAAGCATTGTAATTACTGCTAAACCACCTACAAGACCTACTAGCCATAAAGGAATTCTACCCGTATTTGCCATTTAAAAAACTCCTATTTATAAAATTAATTGAAGAAATAACTTGAAAATAATACAGCTAAAACAAAAATTAATAGAAGTCCCCAGTAAAGAGAAGTTCGATTTAATTCTACTGCTTGTTTATTTGGATTTGGACCTGTCATATTTTTACCTCGTGTCTATATTATATAGTAAATTATCGTTGAATGAATTGCATTGCTGTAATCCCACCTAAAAAGAATACTGTAGGAACTGCTAAACCATGAACTGCTAACCAACGGAAAGTGAAAATTGGGTATGCTACAGGTTGATTAATATTTTTTGACATTTCGTTTACCTCTTATAATTATAAACCTTTAGTTAAATCTTCTAATTCTTGTTTTGCACTGAAACGATCATTAACTAATGGTACTTGTTGACGATCTTGTGTGAAATACTCATTTGGACGTGGTGTTCCAAATACATCATATGCTAAACCTGTACTAACAAATAACCAACCTGATACGAAAAGAGATGGGATTGTAATACTATGAATAATCCAATAACGTACACTTGTAATAATATCCGAAAACGGACGTTCACCTGTAGATCCACCAGACATAATTAAAATTCTCCTGTAAAAAATGATTGTTGCTCATTCAAAAACTTAACCAAAAGCGGGCAGGGGGAATCGAACCCCCATCATTAGCTTGGAAGGCTAAGGTTTTACCACTAAACTATGCCCGCATATCTCTAGTATAAGACGATACGGGGATAAAAAGCAATAAAAGGGTTATAAATTTTCTAATTTCAAATCTAAAAATTGTGCTAAATCAGCAGCTTGATTTTCTAAATTTGAAATAGAAATTGGTTGTTGAACCGGTGTTAAAGGAATTTTTCGTTCATCTTTTAAGCACAGATATAATGTTCGGGTGGGATTCAAACCTTCTGAAATTTTAATACCAATCGCTTGAATACTATTCAATGGATATGTTAAAAAAATTTCTCGATTTTTCCCAGGAAAACCTTTACGAACAATTTTAACTAACTCTTCTATTTTATTATATTCATTATAACCACTTCCAATATCCCATAGAATTGTTAATGTAGTATAAATACAAATTGAAAGACTTAGCGTTCCGTAAAACATCATAACAATACCTTGTGGGATAAAAACTAATTCCTTTGCGTTTGTAAAAGGCAAAAAATTAAGTTTAAAATAACTAGAAATTCCTGCTAAGAAGAATCCTAACCCTCCAAGACCTAAAAAAATACTCCAAAAATAATTACTAAAACGTCGTGATCCAACAATTTGATCTCGTCGAATCTCTTTTTGCATTTGTTGCAGTTTACTATTTATAAAATTAAATTAATTTAATTGATTTTAAACCTAAAAATAAACCAGAAGCAACGGCAAAACAAAATCCTAGCAATAAAAAGTAATCAATAGCAATAGTCATAAAATCTTTTTGTTTTATAAAAATGAAGTTTATAAAAATTTTTCTGTATATTAGTATATATTATATAGTAATCTATATAAAAATTTTGGTTGGTAAAAATTTTCATTAAATTTTTAAATACCTTAGATTATTTAAACAAATTTACTATTAATTTCATTAAATTTTAAATTAAATTTATGGCTAATTTTATTAAACCGTATAATGATGATCCATTCGTAGGTCACTTAGCAACACCTATTACATCATCAGCTGTAACACGTGCTCTTTTAGGCAATTTACCGGCATATCGATTTGGTTTAACTCCATTATTACGGGGTTTAGAAATTGGTTTAGCGCATGGATATTTTTTAATTGGTCCATTTGCTAAATTAGGCCCATTACGTAATTCAGACATATCATTATTTGCAGGTTTTCTTTCAACAATTGGTTTAATTCTTATCTTAACATTAGGTTTAACAATTTATGGGGCTGCCATGTTTAAAAAAGAAAAAGATTCTACTGTAGATTCTGTAAACCAACTTCAAACAAAAAAAGCCTGGGATCAATTTAAAGGTGGATTCTTTGTTGGGGCATGTGGAAGTGCAGGTTTTGCTTTAATATGCTTATCAAGTATTCCAACTTTTACTGTAAATTAAAATTTTATATTATAATACTAAATCGGTTACAGCTTAGCCGATTTATTATATTTTAACAATAACCCTTAACATTATATTATACGAATAAAAATTTATGCAAGCAAATCAGATAAATTTACAAGAAGAATACTCTAAAACGGAAATCGCGAAAGTATTAAATATTTTAGATGAAGAATTAGTAGGTTTAACACCAGTTAAAACTAGAATTCGTGAAATCGCTGCGTTACTATTAGTAGATAAAGTACGAGAAGACTTAGGTATTGCTGCCGGTAGCCCAGGTTTACATATGTCATTTACAGGTAGTCCTGGTACAGGAAAAACAACCGTTGGTTTAAAAATGGCTGATATCTTGTATCAATTAGGCTATATTAGTCAAGGTCATTTGTTAACTGTAACACGTGATGATCTTGTAGGACAATATATTGGTCATACAGCTCCAAAAACTAAAGAAGTTTTAAAAAAAGCAATGGGTGGTGTTTTATTTATTGATGAAGCATACTATCTATATAAACCGGATAACGAACGTGATTACGGTTCGGAAGCTATTGAGATTTTATTACAAGTAATGGAAAATCAAAGAGATCAATTAGTAGTAATTTTAGCAGGTTATAAAGAACCGATGGATAAATTCTACGAATCAAATCCAGGTTTATCTTCACGTATTGCTAATCACATTGATTTCCCAGATTATACAGTTCCTGAGTTATTACAAATTTCGAAAATGATGTTAGCTGAAGAACAATATCAATTAACACCACAAGCAGAAATGGCTTTAGAACAATATATTACAAGACGAAAAGAACAACCATTATTTGCAAATGCACGAAGTATTAAAAATGCTTTAGATCGTGCACGTATGCGTCAAGCAAATCGAATTTTTGATAGTCGAGGTCAAATCTTAACAAAAAGAGAATTAGTAAATATTGAAGCTGACGATATTTTACAAAGTACTATTTTTAATTAAAAGTTTAATTAATTAAAAAATTAAATTATGAGTTTATTGATTATTGGAGGAACAGGAACTTTAGGACGTCAAGTTGTCTTACAAGCTTTAACAAAAGGTTATAAAGTTCGCTGTATGGTACGAAATTTTCGTCGTGCTAATTTTTTAAAAGAATGGGGTGCTGAATTAGTATATGGAGATTTAAGTATTCCGGAAACAATTCCACCATGTTTACAAGGTATTACTGCAGTTATTGATGCATCTACAAGTCGACCATCAGACTTAGATGCTTTAAAAAAAGTAGATTGGGATGGAAAATCTGTATTAATAGAAGCTTCGAAAGCGGCAAAAATTAAACGTTTTATTTTTTGTTCTACACAAAATAATGAACAGTTTAAAACAATTCCATTAATGGAAATGAAACAAGGTATTGAAGTTAAGTTAAAAGATTCACAAATTCCTTATACAATCTTCCGTTTAAGTGGATTTTATCAAGGTTTAATTGAACAATACGCAATTCCTATTTTAGAAAATTTACCAATTTGGGTAACTAATGAAAATACCGCAGTATCTTATATGGATACACAGGATGTTGCTAAGTTTTGTTTAAGATCACTTCAATTACCTGAAACAGAAAACAAAACATATATTTTAGGTGGACCGAAAGGTTGGGTATCTTCAGAAATTATTAGTTTATGTGAACAATTAGCAGGACAAACTGCAAAAGTAAATCGAATTCCACTTTTTGGCTTAAAATTAATTAGCCAATTCTTTGGATTTTTTGAATGGGGACAAAATATTAGTGATCGTTTAGCATTTTCAGAAATTTTAAGCATTGATAGTAATTTTTCTAAGTCAACCTTTGATATCTATAAAACTTTTAAAATTGAATCAAACGAGGTTATTCAATTAGATGATTATTTCTTAGAATATTTCATCCGTTTATTAAAACGATTACGTGATATTAATTTTGAAGATGTACAAAAACAGAAAAATTTAGTGATTTAATAGTCCAGAGTTAATGAACTATACTAGTTTTATTGGAAAAATTATAAAAAAACCTGAACAAAGTTTTTTTGATAATAATACGTCTGTTACTGAAATTATGGTAAAATTCCCACAACTACGAGCTGGTGATTCAGGAAATATCTTGCATCTTTCCGTTTGGGGAAATTTAGCTTCAGATTATATTGAATATTATGAAATAAATGATTACATTGTTGTTGAGGGCTATATTTCACTACGCGAATCACTTTCCAATAGCTTAAATTCAACTAAGGATAAACAAGTAGAAGTTTCTGTTTTTAAAATATATCCGTTTATATTAAATAGTAAAGATAAAGCTAAGTTTAAGAAATAATTAGTTTTTTTATAATTAAATTATTCAGAATTTTTATATTTTAGTATAATTAATATTATTAAAAACAGTTCCTAGGAAAAAATTGCATGTTAACTTTAAAAATTTTAGTTTATACAACTGTAATCTTTTTTGTTTCGTTATTTATTTTTGGTTTCCTTTCAAGTGATCCTTCACGAAATCCAAATCGTAAAGATCTTGAATAACTTTACAACAATTCCAGTCGATTATATTTAAATATAATCGACTGACTATATTTATGTGATTTACTAACATATAAACATACATAACTGATTATTTTTTCTTTTTCTTAATATCAATAAAAATACTAAGTAAAATAAAAATATTTTTTTATTGAAAAGTAAACTACTATATATAATAATAATATTCTTAATCTGAAAATTTTTACTAATAAATAATTTTTTAAATATCTTTTTTATATTATATCTATGAAACGTTTTAATTTATTAACTTTAGTTGTTGCCGGTTTAATTACATTAAATCCAACTATCGCGTCAGCTGAAATTGGTGGCTTAACAAAATGTAGTGAATCACCAGCTTTTGAAAAGCGTTTAAAAGCGAGTGTAAAAAAATTAGACCAACGTCTAAAAACGTTTGAAGAAGGTACTCCACCTGCATTAGCATTACAACAACAAATTGAACGAACAGAAGCTCGTTTCGATAAATATAGTCGTTCAGAATTATTATGTGGAACAGATGGGTTACCTCATTTAATTGCAGATGGCCGTTGGAGTCACGCAGCAGAATTTACTTTACCAGGGTTTGGCTTTATCTATATTTCAGGCTGGATTGGATGGGTAGGACGTAAATATGTACGAGCGGTTAGTACAACGAAAAATCCAGCGGAAAATGAAATTATTATCAATGTTCCATTAGCATTAAAGATAATGACAACAGGTTTCATTTGGCCTATTTCTGCATGGCAAGATTTTGTGAGCAGTGATTTAGTTGCCGCCGATGAGAATGTTACAGTATCACCACGTTAATCGATTTATTTATTTAATTTTTAATTAATCTTAATTTATGAGTAACTTTTTAAAATATTTATCAACAGCGCCTGTTCTTTTAACAATCTGGATGACATTTACTGCTGGCTTCATTATTGAAATTAACCGTTTTTTCCCAGATATGCTAGGTCTATATTTCTAATATTATAGATAATAATAAAAATAGCTATTTAATAATAATATTTAGCATATTATTATTAAATAGTTATTATTCACCTTGAACTTTTAATAACGCGAACCCTAAAGAAAGACCAAATAAAGTCATAAAGAAACAAACGATTGCAGTTTTTAGAATTTCTGCATTTGCAAATGGTAAAATTTTAAGAATCAATTCCATAATATTTAAAAATTTTTAAGTTTTATCAAGTACGAACAATTAGAAACCGTTTCTTGCCCAAACAACTAGAGCTAAAGTAAACGTAAACATTGTCATTAAACCTGCCCAACCTAGACTAATAATATCCATATTTATTTTTAAATTAATGTAAACAATATAATTTAAAAGGTTTTTTAAGTCCTTTTAAATTATTTCTTTATTATAATTATATAATACCGTTTTCCCAATCAACGTCAACACTTTCAATAATTAAAGATGAATTATAAATTTGTAGTATAATTAATAAAAATACTAAAAATAAGGCCATTACTAAAGACATAATAGGTGTTGTACCCCAACCAGGTGCAACTTTACCATATTCAGCATTTAGTGGGCGTAAAATTTCGCCTAATCTTGTTCTTAATGCCATAAAATTTTTATAGTTTTAATAAATTAATTTTTCTATTACATGTTATATAATACTAAATTGTTAATTTAGATAATAATAATAACATGGAAACAGCAACTATTATTGTAATTTTTGTATCAAGTTTACTTCTAGGTATTACTACATATTCAATATATACCGCTTTTGGACCGGCATCGAAAAACTTACGTGATCCGTTCGAAGAACATGAAGATTAAAAATAAAACCAATTAGATGGTTTTATTTTTTAATAATTCTAGGTGTATCTCGGAAGAAAACAGCAAAGAAAATTACCATTAAAGTACCAATAAGTAAAAATGTATAAACTAAGGCTTCCATGATTTAATCCTGTTTAATTTTTAATTAATGTTAAAAAACAAAGACTATAATTTATACAGCACCTTGTTTTTTAGTAGATTTGTCACCAAGTTTTTGGAATACACCAAATTCAACCTGCTCAGTTACTTCTGCACCAATACCTGTAAATACATCACGGAAGATTGTACGACCGCCATGCCATAAATGGCCAAAGAAGAATAATAAAGCAAAGTTTGCATGACCATAAGTGTACCAGCCACGTGGACTACTACGGAATACACCGTCAGATTCTAAACTTGTACGGTCAAATTCGAAAACTTCACCTAATTGTGCTTTACGTGCAAATTTTTTCACAGTTGGAGCATCTTTAAATGTTTGACCATTTAATTTACCACCATAGAAATCTACAGTTACACCAACTTGCTCAATACTGTATTTAGATTCAGCACGACGGAATGGAATATCCGCACGAATAATACCATCTTTATCAACTAAAATAACAGGGAATGTTTCAAAGAACGCAGGCATTCTTCTAACAGTTAACTCACGACCTTCTTTATCACGGAAAATCGGGTGACCTAACCAAGCTTCTGCGATACCATCACCTTTAACCATAGGACCAGAACGGAATAAACCACCCTTCGCTGGGTTATTACCGATGTAATCGTAGAATGCTAATTTATCAGGAATACGAGCCCAAGCTTGACTTTCAGATAAACCTTCGCCTACAGAAGTTTCTACTTGACGTTCAATTTCTTGTTGGAAATATCCACTATCCCATTGGTAACGAGTTGGACCAAATAACTCAATAGGAGTAGTAGCTGCACCATACCACATAGTACCTGAAGTAATGAATGCAGCAAAGAATACTGCAGAAATACTACTAGATAATACTGTTTCAATGTTACCCATACGTAATGCACGGTATAAACGTTGTGGTGGTCGTACAGTTAAATGGAAGATACCAGCTAAGATACCAAAAAGACCTGCAGCAATGTGATGAGCAGCAATACCACCTGGGTTGAATGGGTTAAAACCATTTGGACCCCATTCTGGAGATACTGGTTGAACTTTACCTGTAATACCATATGCATCAGATACCCAAATACCAGGTCCAAATAAACCTGTTACGTGGAATGCTCCAAAACCGAAACATAAAAGACCTGATAATAATAAGTGAATACCAAAGATTTTTGGTAAATCTAATGCAGGTTCACCTGTTCGTGGATCACGGAATAATTCTAAATCCCAGTAAACCCAATGCCACATAGCGGCTAAGAAACACATACCTGATAAAATAATATGTGATAAAGCAACACCTTCAAAACTCCAAATACCTGGGTTTGAAACGCTTTCACCTGTAATACTCCAGCCACCCCAAGAATCTGTAATTCCAAGACGCGTCATAAACGGCATAACAAACATACCTTGACGCCACATTGGATTTAATACGGGATCAGATGGATCAAATACTGCTAATTCATATAAGGCCATTGAACCTGCCCAACCAGCAACTAAACCTGTATGCATAATGTGTACAGCAATTAATCGGCCTGGGTCATTTAAAACAACTGTATGAACACGATACCATGGTAATGCCATAGTAATTCATTCCTTCAATCTAAATAATGGGTTTTGACTTTCTTACAACTAAACTAGAAAAAAGTTAGCTATATTACTATTATAACTGAAGATTAGAAAAATTAATCAAATTAATGTAATTAAATTTTAACGAATAAATAATTAAAAATGAAATAAGTTAAATTTAAAATAATTTAACTTATTTCATTTTTATCTATGCTTTATTTAATAAAAATAGCTTTTGATTCAGAAATTGCTTCTTTTAATGCTGTTTCTGCTTCTTCAGTGAATTGGTTTGTTGTTGTAACCTCATCAATGTAAGATTTTTTAGATGTAGATAAGTATGATAATAAGCTTGCGCAGTATTTTTTAACATCAGTTACATCAAGTTCATCTAAGAAACCATTAATACCTGTATAGATTAATGCTACTTGTTGAGCTACTGATAAAGGTGAATTTTGAGGTTGTTTTAAAACTTCACGTAAACGTGTTCCTCGAGCTAATTGTTTTTGAGTTGCTTCATCTAAATCCGATGCGAATTGAGAGAAAGCTTCTAACTCAGCGAATTGAGCTAATTCTAATTTTAATTTACCAGCAACTTTTTTCATTGCTTTTGTTTGTGCAGCAGAACCTACACGTGAAACTGAAATACCTACATTAATTGCAGGGCGAATACCTGAATTAAATAAATCATTCGATAAGAAGATTTGACCATCTGTAATAGAAATTACATTTGTTGGAATGTATGCAGATACATCACTTGCTTGTGTTTCAATAATTGGTAATGCTGTCATACTACCACCACCTAATGCATCACTTAATTTAGCAGCACGTTCTAATAAACGTGAGTGTAAGTAGAATACATCACCAGGGTATGCTTCACGTCCTGGAGGACGACGTAATAATAACGACATTTGACGGTATGCCATAGCTTGTTTAGTTAAATCATCATAGATAACTAATGTAGCTTTACCATTGTACATAAAGTATTCAGCTAGAGCTGCACCAGCATATGGCGCAATATATTGTAATGTAGCTGGGTCATTAGCACTTGCTGACACAATAATTGTGTAGCTCATTGCATCTTTTTCTTCTAAAACATTAACTACTTGAGCTACTGTTGAAGCTTTTTGACCAACACCAACATATACACAAACAACATCTTCTGTTTTTTGGTTAATGATTGTATCAACCGCAATTGATGTTTTTCCTGTTTGTCGATCACCAATAATTAACTCACGTTGACCTCGTCCAATTGGAATCATAGCGTCAATAGAAGTAATACCTGTTTGTAATGGCTCACATACAGATTTACGACTAATAATACCAGGTGCCATTGCTTCTAGTAAACGAGTTCCTGACGCTTCGATATCACCTTTACCGTCAATTGGAACAGCTAATGGATTAACCACACGACCTAAGAATTTCTCACCTACTGGAATTTGAGAAATTTGGCCTGTAGATTTAACAGTACCACCTTCTAAAATTTGTCGACCATTACCCATTAATACAACACCAACATTATCGTTTTCTAAGTTAAGTGCAATACCAATTGTTTTATCTTCAAATTCTAAAAGCTCACCACTCATTACTTGGTCAAGACCGTAAACACGGGCGATACCATCACCAACTTGTAAAACTGTACCAATATTATCTACTTTAACAGCTTGATCATATTTTTCAATTTGTTCACGGATAATACTACTAATTTCGTCTGGACGAATATTTATCATTGTATTATTTTTTAAGGTAAAAAGTTAATAAAAGATTTTAGTTGTTTTTAAATTTCTAAAACACTGTCTAAATGTTTAGCTAATTGTTGTAACTGATTTTTAACAGTAAAATCGATTACTCGTGAATTTGTTTTAATCATAAATCCACCAATAAGACTAGAATCAACTGTAATAACAAGTCGAATTTCTCTAGCATTAGTTAGTTCTTTCAACTTTTTAATTAACGTATTTTTTTGTAAATTCGTAAATGCAAAAGCTGATGAAATTTCAATCATCTTAATAGAAGCGGCGTCATAAACAAAGTCTAAATAACTTGTTATAACCGATTCTAAAATGTTAATTCTTTTTCGACTAACTAAAATACTTAAAAACTTAAACGTTTCACTATTTAATTGAGATTTTAATGTTTTCTCTAATACTTCTTGTTTTTGAGTAGTATCAATTAAAGGATTATTTAAGTATTCAGATAATTCAGAAGCTTCTTCTAAAAAAACTTCTAAATTTTGAAAATCAGCTGTAATCTGATGCATCAGATTATTTTCAACTGAAAAATCATATAAAGCACGTGCATAAGGAGCTGCAATTTTTGCCGCTAATGGATTTTTACTCACAATAAATCCCCTTCTAATTTATTAATAGTATCATTAATTAATGCTGCTGCTCTATCTTTGTCCGCAAATGTTTCTTGCGCACGAGTAACAGTACGTTTTAATACTAGTAAGATGATTTGTTGTTTAACCTCTAAAAAGACTTGACGTTCTTTTGATTCAAACGATGCTAACGCTCGACTAAATCTAGTTGCTAAATCTTTTTTCGCTTCAAATGCATCAGATTTAAGTAAAGCTTTTTTAGCTGCTACTGTTTCATTTTTTATTTCAGTAATAACAACATTAGCTTGACTTAATTGCTTTTGCGCTTCGCTTAAACGTCGGTTTGCCTCACTTAATCTATCTTCTGCGTCTTGAACACCTTGAACAATATTAGTTCTACGTTCTTCTAATAAAGAGCCTAAAAAGTCTCGTCCTGTATAAACTAAAATTGCAATTAATGCAAGAATGTTAATTAACCCAGTTTCCAGAATATCAAGGTTTAAACCAATACCTTCATCTTCGGCAAGTAATGTAAAAATTTGATCAAAATTTTCCATGTTTTCGAGTTTTTATGTAAACTGTTCACTTATAAAAAGGAAAATTACGTCTCACAAAAAATTTAGATTGATAATCTAGTTTCAATTTCTACAGATAAAGATTGAACTATAGTATCTAAACTATTAAAAGCAGTATTTTTTTTATCCAGAAGATCTTTTGTAATAGTATCTAATAAATTATCAATATATTTTTGAGAAATATTTAGCTCAATTTCTAAAATTTCTTTATGAATTTTTTGTGAGTTTGTAATTTCTGATTGTGCTTCTTTACGAACGCTATCCAATTCTTGTTCATATTGAGTAGTCAATTCATTCGCTTGTGATAAAATTTCAGATGCTTTAGCAAGATTACCTAAAATGTATTCTTTACGTTCTGAAATAATAGCTAATAATGGACTATATAAAAGTGCGTTAAGAATTAGCGTTAATAAGACGAATTGAATCGCTACTAATGGTAAAGTTGCATTAATATCAAATAATCCACCAGGACCACTGACTTCTGAACTTGAAATTAATATTGAAAAATTAACCATATATAAAGTCTATATGTTCTACTATAGAATTAAAATTTTATTAATAGACAGATTAAACAAAAATCTGTCTATTTATTTTGCGTTGTTTTAAGATCTAATTAACTGTTGAATGGGTTAGCGAATAATAACGCTAATGCTACAACTAGACCGTAAATTGTTAAAGCTTCCATGAAAGCTAAACTTAATAATAGTGTACCACGAATTTTGTTTTCTGCTTCCGGTTGACGAGCAATACCTTCTACAGCTTGACCAGCAGCGTTACCTTGACCAATACCAGGACCGATAGCTGCTAAACCAATAGCTAAACCAGCAGCAATAACAGAAGCAGCAGAAATAATAGAATCCATAATAAATCTTAATTAATAAATGTAAATATAAATATAATTTTAGAAAAATTGAATATAATAGAAATTTACTCGAGTGCTTCTGCAATATATGCAGCAGCTAGTGTTGAGAAAATTAAAGCTTGTACTGAACCCGCAAAAATACCTAGTAACATAATTGGTAATGGAATTACCAATGGCACTAGTGATGTTAAAACAGTAACAGTTAATTCATCCGCTAAAACGTTACCAAATAATCGGAAACTTAACGATAATGGTTTTGTAAAATCTTCTAAAATATTAATTGGTAGAAGAAGTGGAATTGGTGCGATATAACGTTTAAAATATCCTAATCCTTTTTTACTTAAACCTGCATAGAAGTAACTAAAAGATGTTAAAAGAGCTAATGCTACTGTTGTATTAATATCATTAGTTGGAGCAGCTAATTCCCCTTCAGGAAGTTCAATTAACTTCCAAGGAATAACGGCACCGGCCCAATTACATCCAAAAATAAATAAGAATAAAGTACTAATAAATGGTACCCATTCTCTATAGAAGCTTTCTCCTAATTGGTTTTTTGCAATGTCAGTAGTAAAATCTAATGCAGATTCCATAAAGTTTTGCCAACCATGTGGAATTCGAGATGCATTACTACTACCTAAAAGTGCAAAGACTAATAAAATTGCTATAACGAACCAGATTACTAGTAAAACTTGTCCGTGTACTAAAAAGCCAGCAATATTCCAGTAAAAATGTTTTCCTACTTCTGCTTCCGCTAATAGTGTGAACGTACTTGAATAAAAAGTATCTGGGTACATAAAATTTAACTAAATTAGTAAATTACCCAATATTAAAAAATATACAGGAACAATAAATATTATAGTTATTTTTTGTTAGTTTTAGGTTTATTCTTACTAAAAAGCTCTCTTTTAGAAGTACACGTTACTTTATTTTAACCATTCATAACCTTTTAATTCTAATTCTTGCGCTAAGTCAGCATTTCCAGTTTTAATAATTTTTCCATTTTGCATTACATGTACAAAAGTAGGTTTTACATAATCTAATAATCTTTGATAATGTGTAATTAAAATAATGGCTTTATTTTTATTCATAAATGCATTGATTCCATTTGAAATGGTTTTTAATGCATCAATATCTAATCCTGAATCCGTTTCATCTAAAATTGATAATTCTGAATCTAATAAAATCATTTGTAGGATTTCATTACGTTTTTTTTCACCCCCAGAAAATCCTTCATTTACATTACGCCCAAGAAAAACAGGTGACATTTCAACAAGTTCTAATTTTTGATTAATAATTGTTAAAAATTCTAAAGGATCGACTTCAGGTTTATCGCAAAATTTTTGTTTAGCATTATAAGCTAATCGTAAAAAATCTTCATTACTAACACCAGGAATTTCAATAGGATATTGAAACGCTAAAAAAATTCCAAGATGAGAACGTTCTTCAGGATCTAAAGTACTAATATCTTTCCCTTTAAAAAGTATTTCACCTTCTAAAACCTCATAAGCAGGATGACCAGCTAAGACCTTCGAAAGCGTACTTTTACCTGATCCATTAGGTCCCATTATTGCATGAATTTCACCTTTGTAAATTTTTAAATCTAAAGATTTTAAAATTTCATTTTCGTTAATTGATGCTTTTAAATTTTTAACTTCTAAAATTGGAATATTATTCATTAACCAACACTTCCTTCTAATTTTAAACTTAATAATCGGTCAGCTTCAGCCGCAAATTCTAATGGTAATTCCGTAAATACATCTTTACAAAAACCGCTAATCATTAATTCAATTCCTTTTTCAATAGAAATACCTCGTTGTAAAAAATAAAAAATTTGCTCTTCGCCAATTTTTGAAGTTGAGGCTTCATGTTCAACTTTAGCAGTAGATGTTTGAACTGAAATAAATGGGAATGTATTTGCATTCGATAAATTACCAATCAATAATGAATCACATTGTGAAAAATTCCGTGCGCCTAATGCTTTATTACTAATGTTAACTAAACCCCGATAAGTATTTTTTGATTTTCCAGCAGAAATACCTTTTGAAACGATACGACTTCGACTATTTTTCCCAACATGAATCATCTTACTGCCTGTATCAGCTTGTTGATAATTGTTAGTTAAAGCAACAGAATAAAATTCACCTTGTGAATTATCACCAACAAGTAAACAACTTGGATATTTCCAAGTTATATTTGATCCAGTTTCAACTTGTGTCCAAGAAATCTTAGAATTTTGACCTGCACAAAGTCCACGTTTTGTTACAAAATTATAAACCCCGCCTTGTCCATATTCATTTCCACTGTACCAATTTTGGACTGTTGAATATTTGATTGAGGCATTTTCTAATGCAATCAGCTCTACCACTGCAGCATGTAGTTGATTATTATCATATTGCGGAGCTGTGCAACCTTCTAAGTAGCTAACTTGACTATTATCATCTGCGATAATTAACGTACGTTCAAATTGACCTGAATTTTCATCATTTATTCTAAAGTACGTAGATAATTCTAAAGGGCATATTACGTTTTTTGGAATATAACAAAAAGAACCATCCGTAAAAACAGCTGAATTTAAAGCAGAAAAATAATTATCGCCAATAGGAACTACACTACCTAAATATTTTTTAATAAAATCTGGATATTCTTGAATAGCTTCTGAAATAGAACAGAAAATTACACCATGCTGAGCTAATTCTTCTTTAAATGTCGTTGCAATTGAAACGCTGTCAAAAACGACATCAACCGCAACATTTGTTAGTCGTTTTTGTTCACTTAAAGAAATACCTAATTTCTCAAATGTTTCTAAAAGTTCTGGATCAACTTCATCTAAACTATTTAATTTTTTTTTAGCTTTAGGAGCCGAATAATAACTAATATCTTGATAATCAATTTCAGAAAATTTTAAATGTGCCCATTCAGGACAAGTCATTTGTTCCCATTTTTTAAAAGCCTTTAAACGAAAATCTAATAAGAATTTTGGTTCGTTTTTTTTCTTAGAAATTAAACGAACTATATTCTCGTTTAAACCTTTTTCAATAATATCCTTTTCAATTTTCGTCGAGAATCCATATTTATAAGGTTGATTTACTAATTTAGTAATATCAGTATTTAGAGTTTTATTTGATTGATTAACCATAAAAATTAAACAAGTGAAAAAGTAATATTTGAAAATTATTAATTTAATGATTTGTAATTGTTATTATAAATCAATTGTTATTTGATTTAAACTACTAAAAATAATTCTTTAGAGTCATTCTTTTAAGTTATAGTAGTTTTAAATAAAGTATATCGAAACTTTTACAAACTCATGTTATAATTAATAATAAGGTTGGTCCAAAGATTCAACCGATAGAACTAATTTATTGAAATTAGTTATATCTATTATATATTGCCTTTTTATTATTAAGGAGAAATAA